ATTGGGTGGGATAAAAGGCAGCCCGGATAGGTAATAGGTCCATACCTACTTACCATACCTATCCGGGCTGTATTGCTGATAAAAGTCGTGATAACAGTATAATAAAGATTTAATAACCTTTCAATTCAATCTCTATATCTAAATAATTCTAATATAGTACTTTTGTTTGTTTTAATTTTTTTGGAAAGATGGCTGAGTGGGCTAAAGCGGCGGATTGCTAATCCGTTGTACGAGTTATGCGTACCGGGGGTTCGAATCCCTCTCTTTCCCGTTTTGTTAATGAATTGATATTATCTTTTTATTTACAATTTAACGTGTCAAAAATAAGGTATTTTTTATTCTTCACGGCCAGGATTACGTACTGGATCATTCGACAAAAATCCGAAGATGAAGAGAGAAACAAAGAATATCACTACTGTGTAAACAAACAGTTTAAGAGTAAGCATTACCCAATCTCCATGATTGTTTTTTTTTTGTAAAAAAAAGAAGGGGGGGGGAATATATTCTCCTTTTTTATATCACATATATTTGTTTGATACTATGAAATAAAGCGATGTTTCTAGAAATAAAAAATAAATCTGAAATTAACTTGTAATGTAATAAAAATAAATAATAATCTTTTATTAATATTAAATAGAATATAATATATAATCAATAATACTCATAGGGTCTGTTATTGGAAAAAGGTCCCCAGAACGGAGTTAATGTTTGAATCTAGGATTGATATTGTAAGACTTATCTGATCTTATCAATTGTTATCATTTTTTTTAGTACATTATGAAATTAAAGACCTCATCGAAAACTTAGAGCGGCTTGCCAAACAAATGCTAAGAGAAAAAAGAATACAGGTATGACTGGCATAACATCTACGATTGGATTTAAAAAAGCGTAGGCCTCGGGCAATTTTGAAAAGAAAAAAAGACTCGAATAAAGAGTAAAATTAAGACAGATCAAACTAAAGATATTAAATGTAACAACCATTTTTTCATGAAGATAATTGCATTTTGATTGGGTAAATCTACAAAAATAATTATTTTTGTAGATTTACCCAATTCAAAAAAACTTCTATTCTCTTATCCTTTGATAATAGAAGAAATTATACTTTCACATAATATTTTAATTCAATTATATGTAATGATCAATGAATTGGGTTTTATTCGATATTTAGAGTTGACCAGAATTGATAAGTAATCAAGACCAATATTAGTTTTATTAGTGTTGAATAGAAATCGAATTGGGGCGTAGTCAAGTGGTAAGGCAACGGGTTTTGGTCCCGCTATTCGGAGGTTCGAGCCCTTCCGTCCCAGAACATACCTGTTTTATCAGAATAAACGTTTTTTTGAACGAATCCTAATTATTTGCTATTTCATATCCATAATATAATGTATATACGTGTGTATGTGTAAAAATATTGATAAACCCCCTTCTTTTTTTTACAAAAAAAAATGGGTGGAAAAACAGAGGATCGAGTCCGTTTATCACGCACGAGGTATCTATCTTTTTCTTATCTATCTATTTTAGTATAAATATCAAATAAGAATTATGAATAATAATAAAACACAAACACTTTGTTTGAACTGTATCGCACTATAGTATTATTTAGTTGAGTATTATTTGATAACCCCAATTTCACTTTGGTTCAAATAAACTTTCAAATAAAAATGGAAGAATTAAAAAAAAAATTAGACCGAGAGCGAATTCGGAAACAGGACTTTTATTTTTTATATCCACTTTTTTTCCAGGAGTATATTTATGCACTTACTCATAATCGTAGTTTCAATCGATCAAGTTTGTTCGAAAATGTAGGTTATGACAAAAAGGTTAGGTTACTAATTGTGAAACGCTTAATTACTCGAATGTATCATCAGAATTATTTTATTATTTCGACTTATGATTATAACCAAAATTCTTTTTTGGGGCACAACAAACTTTTTTTTAAAATCATATCGAGTAAGTTAGCAGTTATTGTAGAAATTAAACTTTTCCTAGGCGTAGTATCTTCTCTTGAAGATAATAAAATAGACGAATCTAAAAATTTACGATCAATTCATTCCATATTTCCCTTTTTAGAAGATAAATTCTCCCGTTTAAATTATGTGTCAAAGATACTAATACCTTATCCTGTTCATCTTGAAATATTGGTTTTAATTCTTCGTTGTTGGGTGAAAGATGCTTCGTCTTTACATTTGTTACGATTCGTTTTCCACGAGAATCGTAATTGGAACCTTTTATTTTTTCAAAATAAATATATTTCCAACCTTTCAAAAAGAAATCAGAGATTCTTTTTATTCTTATATAATTCTCATGTCTGTGAATACGAATCCATTTTTGTTTTTTTACGTAACCAATCCTATCATTTACAATCAACATTTTTTGGAACTTTTTTTGAGCGAACTATTTTCTATGGAAAAATAAAAAAAGAGTATCTTGTCAATGTCTTTACTAAAGATTTTCAAGCCATATCATGTATGTTCAAAGATATTTTTTTGCATTATGTTAG